ATCAATACGTTCTAAGAAGAAATATTGGAAGATCAATCTCATCGATCTTGTAAGTATCATACCAAATCCCCTCAATCGAATCATTTTTTCGAGAAATACGAGACATCTAAGTCGTACAAGTAAAGAGATCTATTCATTGATAAGAAAAAGAAAAAACGTGAACGGTGATTGGATTGATGAGAAAATAGAATTCTGGGTCGCGAACAGTGATTCGATTGATGATGAAGAAAGAGAATTCTTGGTTCAGTTCTCCACCTTAACGACAGAAAAAAGGATTGATCAAATTCTATTGAGTCTGACTCATAGTGATCATTTATCAAAGAATGACTCTGGTTATCAAATGATTGAACAACCGGGATCAATTTCCTTACGATACTTAGTTGACATTCATCAAAAGGATCTAATGAATTATGAGTTCAATAGATCCTGTTTAGCAGAAAGACGGATATTCCTTGCTCATTATCAGACAATCACTTATTCACAAACCTCGTGTGGGGCTAATAGTTTTCATTCCCCATCTCCTCATGGAAAACCCTTTTCGCTCCGCTTAGCCCTATCCCCTTCTAGAGGTATTTTAGTGATAGGTTCTATAGGAACTGGACGATCCTGTTTGGTCAAATACCTAGCGACAAACTCCTATGTTCCTTTCATTACGGTATTTCCGAACAAGTTCCTGAATGACAAGCCTAAAGGTTATCTTATTGATGATATCGATATTGATGATAGTGACGATATTGATGATAGTGATGATGACCTTGATATTGATACGGAGCTGCTAACTATGACGAATGTGCTAACTATGTATATGACGCCGAAAATAGACCGATTTGATATCACCCTTCAATTCGAATTAGCAAAAGCAATGTCTCCTTGCATAATATGGATTCCAAACATTCATGATCTGCATGTGAATGAGTCGAATTACTTATCCCTCGGTCTATTAGAGAACTATCTCTCCAGGGATTGTGAAAGATGTTCCACTGGAAAGATTCTTGTTATTGCTTCGACTCATATTCCCCAAAAAGTGGATCCCGCTCTAATAGCTCCGAATAAATTAAATACATGCATTAAGATACGAAGGCTTCTTCTTCCACAACAACGAAAGCACTTTTTCATTCTTTCATATACTAGGGGATTTCACTTGGAAAAGAAGATGTTCCATACTAACGGATTCGGGTCCATAACCATGGGTTCCAATGCGCGAGATCTTGTAGCACTTATCAATGAGGCCCTATCAATTAGTATTACACAGAAGAAATCCATTATAGAAACTAATACAATTAGATCAGCTCTTCATAGAAAAACTTGGGATTTTCGATCCCAGATAAGATCGGTTCAGGATCATGGGATCCTTTTCTATCAGATAGGAAGGGCTGTTGCACAAAATGTACTTCTAAGTAATTGCCCCATAGATCCTATATCTATCTATATGAAGAAGAAATCATGTAAGGGAGGGGATTCTTATTTGTACAAATGGTACTTCGAACTTGGAACGAGCATGAAGAAATTAACGATACTTCTTTATCTTTTGAGTTGTTCTGCCGGATCGGTCGCTCAAGATCTTTGGTCTTCATCCAGACACGATGAAAAAAATTGGATCACTTCTTATGGATTCGTTGAGAATGATTCTGATCTAGTTCATGGCCTATTACTATTATTACTATTAGAAGTAGAAGGCGCTCTGGCTCTGGCGGGATCCTCACGGACAGAAAAAGATTGCAGTCAGTTTGATAATAATCGAGTGACATTACTTCTTCGGTCCGAACCAAGGAATCAGTTAGATATGATGCAAAATGGATCTTGTTCTATCGTTGATCAGAGATTTCTATATGAAAAATACGAATCGGAGGAAGGGGCCCTCGATCCGCAACAGATAGAGGAGGATTTATTCAATCACATAGTTTGGGCTCCTAGAATATGGCGCCCTTGTGGCAATCTATTTGATTGTATCGAAAGGCCCACTGAATTGGGATTTCCCTATTGGACTGGGTCATTTCGGGGAAAATGGATCATTTATCATAAAGAGGATGAGCTTCAAGAGAATGATTCGGAGTTCTTGCAGAGTGGAACCATGCAGTACCAGACACGAGATAGATCTTCCAAAGAACAAGGCTTTTTTCGAACAAGCCAATTCATTTGGGACCCTGCGGATCCATTCTTTTCCCTATTCAAAGATCAGCCCTTTGTCTCTGTGTTTTCACGTCGAGAATTCTTTGCAGATGAAGAGATGTCAAAGGGGCTTATTGCTTCCCAAACAAATCCTCCTACATCTATATATAAACGCTGGTTCATCAAGAATACGCAAGAAATCGAATTGTTGATTCATCGCCAGAGATGGTTTAGAACCAATAGTTCATTATCTAATGGATCTTTCCGTTCTAATACTCTATCCGAGAGTTATCAGTATTTATCAAATCTGTTCCTATCTAACGGAACGCTATTGGATCAAATGACAAAGACATTGTTGAGAAAGAGATGGCTTTTCCCGGATGAAATGAAA